GTCCCTGTAGCTTATAGACAAAGCATGACACTGAAGATGTCAAGATAGTTGCACATGCATCCAAGGACAAAAGACTTAGTCCTAACCTTAACATTAATTGTTGCCAAACATATACATGCAAGCATCCGCACCCCAGTGTAAATGCCCTCATTATCTTGCCAAGACAGTAGGAGCGGGCATCAGGCTCACACCACTAGTAGCCCAAAACGCCTTGCCACGCCACACCCCCACGGGTACTCAGCAGTAATTAACATTAAGCTATAAGTGTAAACTTGACTTAGTTACGGCAATCTTCAGGGTTGGTAAATCTTGTGCCAGCCACCGCGGTCACACAAGAGACCCAAACTAATGTTACTCGGCGTAAAGAGTGGACCCGCGCCTATCCCCCCCGCTAGGACTGAAATGTGACCAAGCTGTTATAAGCCCAAGACACCCATAATACCCACATACAAACGACCCTAGCCTCACGACCCATCGAACTCCACGAAAGCTAGGCCACAAACTGGGATTAGATACCCCACTATGCCTGGCCCTAAATCTAGATGTTTAACTACCCAAACATCCGCCTGAGGACTACGAGCACAAACGCTTAAAACTCTAAGGACTTGGCGGTGCCTCAAACCCACCTAGAGGAGCCTGTTCTATAATCGATAACCCACGATATACCCAACCATCCCTTGCTGAACCAGCCTATATACCGCCGTCCCCAGCCCACCCCCATGATGAAGGACCAACAGTGAGCACAATAGCCACACCCCCGCTAGCACGACAGGTCGAGGTATAGCCCATGGGATGGTAGAAATGGGCTACATTTTCTACACTAGAAAATTACGGCAAAAAGTGTGAAATCACTTGTAAAAGGCGGATTTAGAAGTAAAGCAGGACAATCAAGCCTCCTTTAAACCGGCCCTGAGGCACGTACATACCGCCCGTCACCCTCCTCACAAGCCACCACACAACCGACTAGCTAATAACAACTCACGCTAAAGACGAGGTAAGTCGTAACAAGGTAAGTGTACCGGAAGGTGCACTTAGACTACCAAGACGTAGCTACAACACAAAGCATTCAGCTTACACCTGAAAGATATCTACTCACCCTAGATCGTCTTGAAGCCTAACTCTAGCCCCACCAAACAAGCCCCAAAGCCAACCCCCTCAAACAAAATAAATTAAAACATTAACCCAGACCCAGTATAGGCGATAGAAAAGTCACTAGGGCGCAATAGAGCTTACGTACCGCAAGGGAAAGATGAAATATAAGTGAAAACCAAGCACCAAACAGCAAAGATTATCCCTTGTACCTTTTGCATCATGATTTAGCGAGAACTAGCCAGACAAAACGACCTTAAGTCTGCCTCCCCGAAACCCAAGCGAGCTACTCGTGAGCAGCTAACCTATGAGCGAACCCGTCTCTGTTGCAAAAGAGTGGGATGACTTACTAGTAGAGGTGAAAAGCCTACCGAGCTGGGTGATAGCTGGTTGCCCGCGAAAGGAATTTAAGTTCCCCCTTGAACTGCCAACAGGACACCCTCATGACCCCCCCCCGTTCAAGAGCAAGTTAAAGGGGGTACAGCCCCTTTAATCCAAAACACACCTTCTTAAAGAGGATAAACTCCACCCACCCATAGACTGTGGGCCTTAAAGCAGCCATCAACAATGAGTGCGTCAAAGCTCCCCGTACAAAAATCTTAACATAGCCTGACTCCCTTCCCCCTAGCGGGCCAATCTATATCTGATAGAAGAAATAATGCTAGAATGAGTAACTAGGACACCCCCTCTATGGCGCAACCCTGCCTCCTCCACAATTAACAGGCCCCAAATATTTACCCCCAACTCAAGAACACAATATACCAACCCCCTGTTGACCCAACCCAGCGGAGCGCCCCTAAGACCGATTAAAACTCGTAGAAGGAACTAGGCAAACCAAAGGCCCGACTGTTTACCAAAAACATAGCCTCCAGCGAGCCAAGTATTGGAGGTGACGCCTGCCCGGTGACATCACGTTCAACGGCCGCGGTATCCTAACCGTGCGAAGGTAGCGCAATCAATTGTCCCATAAATTGGGACCTGTATGAATGGCTGAACGAGGTCTTAACTGTCTCCTACGAGTAATCAGTGAACTTGATCTCCCTGTGCAAAAGCAGGAATAACCACATAAGACGAGAAGACCCTGTGGAACTTAAAAATCAACAGCCACCCTCTTCGCCTACGCCCCCAATGGGCTCATTCTCCAAGACTAAGACTCTGGCCTGTATTTTTCGGTTGGGGCGACCTTGGAGTATAACACAACCTCCAAACACCAGACCACCCCTCTAAACCAAGAACAACCTGTCAACGTGCTAATAGCAGTCAGACCCAATATGACATTGATCAATGAACCAAGCTACCCCAGGGATAACAGCGCAATCCCCTCCAAGAGCCCCCATCGACGAGGGGGTTTACGACCTCGATGTTGGATCAGGACATCCTAGTGGTGTAGCCGCTACTAAGGGTTCGTTTGTTCAACGATTAATAGTCCTACGTGATCTGAGTTCAGACCGGAGCAATCCAGGTCGGTTTCTATCTATGATGAACTTTTTCCAGTACGAAAGGACCGAAAAAGTGAGACCAATGCCCCAAGTATGTCTTAACCAAAAGTAATGAACCCAACTAAATTACATAAGGTAACCTAACCTACATCCAAGAAAAGGATAGCTAGAGTGGCAGAGCTTGGCAAATGCAAAAGACTTAAACCCTTTACCCAGAGGTTCAAATCCTCTCCCTAGCCCCCCTAATGATTAACCCCAACACCCTAACCCACCTAACAATACCACTAACCTATGCCATCCCCATCCTAATCGCAGTGGCTTTTCTCACTTTAGTAGAACGAAAGATCCTAAGCTACATGCAAGCCCGAAAAGGTCCCAATATTGTAGGCCCTCTCGGACTCCTACAACCCGTGGCAGACGGAGTAAAACTCTTCATCAAAGAACCCATCCGCCCCTCAACCTCATCGCCCACCTTATTTTTCACAACCCCTATCCTAGCCCTCCTCCTAGCTCTCACAATCTGAACCCCCCTCCCCCTTCCGTTCCCACTGTCCGACCTAAACCTAGGCCTACTATTCCTACTAGCCCTGTCCAGCCTAGCAGTCTACTCCATCTTATGATCAGGCTGGGCCTCCAACTCAAAATATGCCCTAATCGGGGCATTACGAGCAGTAGCACAGACCATCTCATACGAAGTGACGCTAGCCATTATTCTTCTATCCCTCATTATCTTAAGTGGGAACTTCTCCTTAGCCACCTTAATCACCACGCAAGAACCACTGTACCTCCTCTTCTCCACCTGACCCCTAGCAATAATGTGATATATCTCAACCCTGGCTGAAACAAACCGAGCCCCATTTGACCTTACCGAAGGCGAATCAGAGCTAGTTTCAGGCTTTAACGTAGAGTATGCTGCCGGACCTTTTGCCTTATTTTTCCTGGCCGAATACGCAAACATTATGCTCATAAATGCACTAACCACAATCCTATTTCTTAACCCAAGCATGTTTAACCCCCCCCAAGAACTTTTCCCCCTGCTCCTATCTACAAAAACCCTCCTCCTGTCCGCCGGGTTCCTATGAATCCGTGCCTCATACCCACGATTCCGCTATGACCAACTCATGCACCTCCTCTGAAAGAATTTCCTCCCATTAACCCTAGCACTATGTCTATGACATATTAGCATGCCCATCTGCTACGCAGGACTACCACCAGCCTAAAGACCAGGGAAATGTGCCTGAACCCAAAGGATCACTATGATAAAGTGAACATAGAGGTACACCAGCCCTCTCATTTCCTCACCCCCTAGAAAAGCAGGACTCGAACCTACACTAAAGAGATCAAAACTCCTTATACTTCCTTTATATTATTTCCTAGCAGGGTCAGCTAACTAAAGCTATCGGGCCCATACCCCGAAAATGATGGTTTAACCCCTTCCCCTACTAATGAACCCTCAAGCTAAGCTAATAGCCATCTCAAGCCTCATCATAGGAACTATCATTACAACCTCGAGCAACCACTGAATCATAGCCTGAGCAGGTCTGGAAATTAACACCCTGGCCATCCTCCCCCTTATCGCCAAATCCCATCACCCACGAGCAGTAGAGGCCGCAACCAAATATTTTCTCACCCAAGCCGCTGCATCAGCCCTACTCCTGTTCTCAAGCACAATAAATGCATGAAAAACTGGCCAGTGGGACATCACCCAACTAACTAACCCCACATCATGCGTTCTTCTAACTACAGCAATCGCAATAAAATTAGGCCTAACACCCTTTCACCCGTGATTCCCCGAAGTCCTCCAAGGAACATCTCTGACCACAGGTCTATTACTATCTACGGGCCTAAAACTTCCCCCCCTTGCCCTCCTAACCCTCACAGCACCATCACTAAACCCAACCCTCCTGACTACAATAGCCATTGCCTCCGCTGCCCTGGGTGGTTGATCTGGACTAAATCAGACCCAAACCCGAAAAATTATAGCCTTCTCGTCTATCTCTCACATGGGATGAATGACTATTATCATCATCTACAACCCTAAACTTACCCTACTCACCTTCTACTTATACACCCTAATAACTGCCACAGTATTCCTAACCATAAACACAGCCAATATCCTAAAACTATCCACAATAATGACCTCATGAACAAAATTTCCACCATTAACCTCAACCTTAATACTAACCCTCCTATCTCTAGCAGGCCTCCCTCCCCTATCAGGCTTCCTCCCCAAATGACTCATCCTACAAGAACTAACCAAGCAAGAGATAACTATCGCAGCAACCATTATCGCTATTCTCTCCCTACTAGGACTANTCTTCTACCTACGCCTCGCATACTGCTCAACCATCACCCTTCCGCCAAACTCCACCAACCATATGAAACTATGACATACAAATAAAAAAATCCATGCGACTAAAGCCACCCTCACTTCCCTAACCACTATACTCCTGCCACTCTCCCCCATGCTCTTCACAATCCCATAAGAAACTTAGGATTACCATTCCTAAACCGAAGGCCTTCAAAGCCTTAGACAAGAGTTAGATCCTCTTAGTTTCTGCTAAGACCCACAGGATATTATCCTGCATCTTCTGAATGCAACCCAGACGCTTTAATTAAGCTAAGGCCTCAGCCTTCCTACTAGACAGGTGGGCTTCGATCCCACGAAACTTTAGTTAACAGCTAAATGCCCCAAACCTATCAGGCTTCTGCCTACCAGACCCCGGCACATATCTAATGTACATCAATGAGCTTGCAACCCACTATGAATTTCACTACAGGGTCGATAAGAAGAGGAATTGAACCTCCATAAAAAGGTCTACAGCCTAACGCCTAAACATTCAGCCATCTTACCTGTGACTTTCATTAATCGATGACTATTCTCCACCAACCATAAAGATATCGGTACCCTATACCTAGTATTCGGAGCATGAACCGGAATAGCCGGCACTGCCCTCAGCCTTCTCATCCGAGCAGAACTGGGACAGCCTGGAACTCTGCTAGGAGACGATCAAATCTACAACGTAATCGTCACCGCCCATGCTTTCGTAATAATTTTCTTCATAGTTATACCCATCATGATTGGAGGCTTCGGAAATTGACTAGTACCCCTTATAATTGGAGCCCCAGATATGGCATTCCCACGAATAAACAACATAAGCTTCTGACTACTACCGCCATCCTTCCTACTCCTGCTAGCCTCCTCCACAGTAGAGGCCGGAGCGGGCACCGGCTGAACCGTATATCCACCCCTAGCCGGGAACTTAGCCCATGCAGGAGCTTCAGTAGACCTAGCCATCTTCTCACTCCACCTAGCAGGAGTCTCCTCCATCCTTGGTGCCATCAACTTTATTACAACCGCAATCAACATAAAACCACCCGCACTCTCACAATACCAAACCCCACTATTTGTCTGATCCGTACTTATCACAGCCGTCCTTCTCCTCCTATCACTACCAGTCCTAGCCGCTGGCATCACCATGCTATTAACCGACCGCAACCTTAACACGACCTTCTTTGACCCGGCAGGTGGAGGAGATCCGATTCTCTACCAACATCTATTCTGATTCTTCGGCCACCCAGAAGTATACATTCTAATCTTGCCAGGCTTCGGAATCATCTCGCATGTAGTAGCTTATTATACAGGAAAAAAAGAACCCTTCGGCTACATGGGCATAGTGTGAGCTATACTCTCCATCGGCTTCCTAGGGTTCATCGTATGGGCCCACCACATATTCACAGTCGGAATGGACGTAGACACCCGAGCCTATTTCACATCTGCTACTATAATTATTGCCATCCCAACTGGCATCAAAGTATTCAGCTGACTTGCCACCCTGCACGGAGGCTCAGTTAAATGGGAACCACCCATACTATGAGCCCTAGGCTTTATCTTCCTATTCACAATCGGAGGCCTGACCGGCATCATCCTAGCTAACTCTTCCCTAGATATTGCCTTACACGACACCTACTATGTAGTCGCCCACTTCCACTACGTCTTGTCTATGGGGGCAGTATTCGCCATCATAGCGGGCTTCACTCACTGATTCCCCCTATTCACAGGATACACTCTCCACCCCACATGGGCCAAATCCCATTTCGGCGTTATATTTGTAGGGGTCAACCTAACTTTCTTCCCCCAACACTTCCTGGGCCTAGCTGGCATGCCACGACGATACTCAGATTATCCAGACGCATATACACTATGAAACTCCATGTCTTCTATCGGCTCTCTAATCTCTATAACCGCCGTCATCATACTAATATACATCATCTGAGAAGCTTTCGCATCCAAACGTAAAGTCGTCCAACCCGAACTAATTAGCACCAATATCGAGTGAATCCACGGCTGCCCTCCTCCTCACCACACCTTCGAAGAACCCACCTTTGTACAAATCCAAGAAAGGAAGGAATCGAACCCTCACAAGCTGGTTTCAAGCCAACCGCATTTACCCATTAATGCTTCTTTCTTATAGGGTATTAGTAAAACACATTACATAGCCTTGTCAAGACTAAATCACAGGTGAAAACCCAGTATGCCCTGCTCATCTAATGGCCAACCACACTCAATTCGGTTTCCAAGACGCCTCATCCCCCATCATAGAAGAACTTATTGAATTCCATGACCACGCCCTAATAGTCGCCATAGCTATTTGTAGCCTAGTCCTTTACCTACTAACCCTAATACTCATAGAAAAATTATCATCCACCACCGTAGATGCCCAAGAAGTAGAACTAGTATGAACAATTCTTCCCGCCATCGTCCTAATCATACTTGCCCTCCCATCCCTCCAAATCCTCTACATAATAGACGAAATTGACGAACCAGACCTAACCCTAAAGGCCATCGGCCATCAATGGTACTGAACCTATGAATATACAGACTTTAAAGACCTGGCATTCGACTCTTACATGCTTCCACCCGCAGAACTTCCACTAGGCTACTTCCGCCTCCTGGAAGTAGATCACCGAATCGTAATCCCCATAGAATCCCTAGTACGCATTATCGTTACCGCCGACGACGTTCTACACTCTTGAGCAGTCCCATCCCTTGGTGTAAAAACCGATGCCATCCCAGGACGACTAAACCAAACCTCATTCCTCACAACCCGCCCCGGAATTTTCTACGGCCAATGCTCAGAAATCTGCGGAGCCAACCATAGTTTTATACCCATTGTAGTAGAATCCGCCCCCCTAAGCTACTTCGAAGACTGATCCTCCCTTCTATCCTCTTAATCGTTAAGAAGCTATGCAACAGCACTAGCCTTTTAAGCTAGCAACAGAGAGGCCCCCCCCTCTCCTTAATGACATGCCACAACTAAATCCTAACCCATGACTCTACATCATATTAACCTCATGGCTAACACTCTCCATCATCCTACAACCAAAAATCTCCTCATTCCTCCAAACCAACCACCCATCGACTAAAACCTCCCCAGCCACCACCCCTTCCCCCTGAAACTGACCATGAACCTAAGCTTTTTCGACCAATTCATAAGCCCATCCCTATTAGGAATCCCCCTAATCACAATCTCCACCCTATTCCCAGTCCTCCTGTACCCTTCACCAGGCAATCGATGAATCACTAACCGCCTGTCAACCCTTCAACTGTGACTCCTCCACTTAATTACAAAACAATTAATAATCCCCCTAAATGAAAAAGGACATAAATGAGCCCTAATCCTATCATCGCTCATCACCCTCCTCCTAACCATTAACCTCCTTGGGCTATTACCCTACACATTTACCCCCACCACCCAACTATCAATGAACATGGCCCTGGCTTTCCCCCTATGACTGGCCACCCTTCTCACTGGCCTACGCAATCAGCCTTCAATGTCCCTAGGACACCTACTACCAGAAGGCACCCCAACCCCACTAATCCCTGCCCTCATCCTAATTGAAACAACTAGTCTACTAATCCGACCACTTGCACTAGGAGTACGTCTAACGGCAAACCTCACAGCAGGCCATCTGCTCATTCAACTCATCTCCACAGCAACCACCGTCCTTCTCCCCATTTTACCTGCAGTGTCCTTCCTCACCCTCTCCATCCTCTTCCTCCTCACCATCCTAGAAGTGGCAGTAGCCATAATCCAAGCCTATGTCTTCGTCCTCCTCCTAAGCCTTTACCTACAAGAAAACATTTAATCCAATGACCCACCAAGCCCACTCCTATCACCTAGTAGACCCCAGCCCATGACCAATCTTGGGAGCCGCCGCCGCCCTGCTCACCACCTCCGGCCTAGCCATATGATTTCACCACAACTCCTCCCAGCTCCTAGCCCTAGGCCTATTATCCATACTCCTAGTGATACTTCAATGATGGCGAGATGTGGTCCGAGAGAGCACGTTCCAGGGCCACCACACCCCAACTGTCCAAAAAGGACTTCGATACGGAATAATCCTATTCATTACATCCGAGGCATTCTTTTTCCTAGGATTCTTCTGAGCATTCTTCCACTCAAGCCTAGCCCCCGTCCCAGAACTAGGCGGGCAATGGCCTCCAGCCGGAATCAACCCTCTAAACCCAATAGAAGTCCCCCTACTAAACACCGCTATCCTCCTAGCCTCTGGCGTTACCGTCACATGAGCTCACCACAGCATCACCGAGGGGAACCAAAAACACGCAATCCATGCCCTAACCCTCACCGTACTACTTGGGTTCTACTTCACAGCCCTCCAAGCTGCCGAATATTACGAAGCCCCCTTCTCTATCGCTGATAGTGTATATGGGTCTACCTTCTTTGTTGCCACTGGATTCCACGGCCTACACGTAATTATCGGATCCTCATTCCTCTCAGTGTGCCTCCTCCGACTTATCAAATTCCACTTTACATCGAACCACCACTTTGGCTTTGAAGCAGCAGCCTGATACTGACACTTCGTAGACATTATTTGACTATTCCTCTACATAAGCATCTATTGATGAGGATCTTGCCCTTCTAGTATAACTAATACAATTGACTTCCAATCTCTTAAGTCTGGTTTAAACCCAGAGAAGGGCAATAAACACAATCCTCTACACACTAATACTATCCACAACCCTCAGCACCATTCTAACCCTAATCAACTTCTGAGTCGCACAAACCAACCCTGACTCAGAAAAACTCTCCCCCTATGAGTGTGGATTCGACCCTCTAGGATCAGCTCGACTCCCATTCTCAATCCGCTTCTTCCTGGTCGCCATTTTATTCCTACTATTCGACCTAGAAATCGCACTCCTCCTACCACTTCCATGAGCCACCCAACTACAATCTCCAATATTCACCCTCACCCTAACCTCCACCATCATCATCCTCCTCACACTAGGCCTAGTCTACGAGTGATCTCAAGGGGGCCTAGAATGAGCAGAATAACTACAGAGAGCTAGTCTAGTCAAGACAGTTGATTTCGGCTCAACAAACCATAGTTTCACCCTGTGGCTCCCTCCATGGACATCACCCACTTAAGCTCATTCACAGCCTTCATCTTAAGCAGCCTAGGCCTAGCATTTCACCGCACACACCTAGTCTCTGCCCTACTATGTCTAGAAGGCATAATACTAGCCATGTACCTAGCCTTAGCCACACAACCCATCCAGAACCAATCTGCCTCCCTCGCCCTAACACCAATCTTCATGCTAACATTCTCCGCCTGTGAGGCAAGCACAGGCTTAGCCATCCTTGTTGCCTCCACACGCACCCACGGATCCGACCATCTACACAACCTTAACGCCCTACAATGCTAAAAATTATTATTCCAACAATCATACTCATCCCAACCGCCCTCCTATCGCCCCCCCAATACCTATGAACCAATATCACCTCGCACAGCCTGTTAATTGCAACCATAAGCCTCCAATGACTCACACCAACCTACTTCCCCCATAAAGATCTCAACCACTGAACCAGCATCGACCAAATTTCATCCCCCCTTCTGACCCTATCCTGCTGACTACTCCCCCTCATAATCATAGCAAGCCAAAACCACCTCCAACAGGAACCAACCTCCCGCAAACAGGTCTTCACCTTGGCAATAATCTCAACCCAACCCTTCATCCTCATGGCTTTCTCAGCTACAGAACTCACGCTATTTTATATCGCATTCGAAGCAACCCTAATCCCCACCCTAATCCTCATCACACGCTGGGGAAGCCAGCCAGAACGCCTGAACGCGGGAATCTACCTTCTATTCTACACCCTTATCAGCTCCCTCCCCCTCCTAATTACCATCCTTTACATTCACACCCAAATAGGCACTCTCCACCTCCCAATACTAGAACTTCTATATCACCCCTCTACCCAATCCTGATCCTATCTAATGTCAAGCCTAGCCCTACTCACAGCATTTATAGTCAAAGCACCCCTCTACGGCCTTCACCTGTGATTGCCCAAAGCCCACGTAGAAGCCCCAATCGCAGGCTCCATACTCCTCGCTGCCCTGCTCCTAAAACTAGGAGGCTATGGACTAATACGCATAACAATGCTAACAGGACCCCTGCCCAACCACCTATACTATCCATTCCTAACCCTCGCCCTATGAGGCTCTCTGATAACAAGCTCCATCTGCCTTCGCCAAATCGACTTAAAATCCCTAATCGCCTACTCCTCCGTAAGCCACATAGGACTAGTTATCGCAGCAACCCTCCTCCAAACCCACTGATCATTTACAGGGGCAATAGTCATAATAATTGCCCATGGACTGACATCCTCTATACTATTCTGCTTAGCCAACACCAACTACGAGCGCACACATAGTCGCATCCTCCTATTGACCCGAGGCCTACAGCCACTCCTCCCCCTAATAGCCACCTGATGGTTACTAGCTAACCTCACAAACATAGCCCTCCCCCCCACTATTAACTTCATAGCCGAACTAACAATCATCATCTCCTTATTCAACTGATCCAACCTCACAATTATCCTAACCGGCATAGCAACCCTACTAACCGCAGCATACACCCTATTTATACTTCTATCAACCCAACGAGGGACTACCACACCCCATATCACCCACCTACAAAACTCAAACACACGAGAACACCTTCTCATGGCCCTCCACCTCCTCCCAACCATCCTCCTCATCCTTAAACCAGAACTTGCCTCAGGAATACCTTCATGCAAACATAGTTTTAAGTCAAACATTAGACTGTGATTCTAAAAATAGAAGTTAAACCCTTCTTGTCTGCCGAGGGGAGGTATAACCAACAAGAACTGCTAACTCCTGCACCTGGGCTTAAACCCCCAGTCCCCTTGCTTTTAAAGGATAACAGCAATCCACTGGTCTTAGGAGCCACCCATCTTGGTGCAAATCCAAGTAAAAGCAATGGACCTCCCACTGACCCTCAACTCCATAATACTCCTAACCCTAGCCATCTCAATTGCCCCCACCATTCTGCCCCTCATATCAGAAACCATAAAAAACTCCCCCACCTCCATCACTCAAGCCGTAAAAACCTCATTCTTTATAAGCCTAATCCCCATGACCCTCTTCCTATATTCAGGAATAGAATGCATCTCCTCGCACTGAGAATGAAAACTAAACACAAACTTCAAAATTCCCCTCAGCCTAAAACTAGACCAATACTCTCTCACATTCTTCCCAATCGCCCTACTAATCACATGGTCCATTCTACAATTTGCTACATGATACATAACTTCAGAGCCTCACATCACAAAATTCTTCTCTCACCTCCTCATCTTCCTCATCGCCATGCTCACACTAACCGTCGCCAACAACATATTCTTACTGTTTATAGGATGAGAGGGAGTCGGAATCATATCCTTCCTCCTAATTGGGTGATGACATGGCCGAGCCGAAGCTAACACAGCCGCTCTCCAGGCCATCCTTTACAATCGCATCGGAGATATCGGATTAATCCTATGCATGGCATGGCTAGCCTCTACAACCAACACCTGGGAGCTCCAACTCCCAGACCAGACCTCCCTCATCCCCCTCCTGGGCTTAATCCTAGCCGCCACCGGAAAATCCGCCCAATTTGGACTCCACCCATGACTCCCTGCCGCCATAGAAGGTCCCACCCCAGTCTCTGCCCTACTGCACTCCAGCACCATAGTAGTAGCCGGAATCTTTCTCCTCATCCGAACCCACCCAATATTCCACAACAATCAAACCGCCCTTACCCTATGCCTATGCCTAGGGGCTCTCTCCACCATATTCGCCGCCACATGTGCCCTAACCCAAAACGACATCAAAAAAATTATCGCCTTCTCCACATCCAGCCAGCTCGGCCTAATAATAGTCACAATTGGACTTAACCTCCCCCAACTAGCCTTCCTACACATCTCAACCCATGCATTCTTTAAAGCCATACTATTCCTCTGCTCAGGATCTATCATCCACAGTTTAAACGGAGAACAAGACATTCGAAAGATAGGAGGACTGCAAAAGACACTCCCCACAACCACCTCCTGCCTAACCATCGGAAGCCTAGCCCTAATAGGAACCCCATTTTTAGCAGGATTCTACTCCAAAGACACAATCATCGAAAGCCTAAACACATCATACCTAAACACCTGAGCCCTACTACTCACCCTCTTAGCCACATCTTTTACTGCCACCTACAGCCTGCGCATAATTCTTCTCGTCCAAACCAACTTTACACGGACCCCCCCAGCCTCCCCCATCAATGAAAACAACCCACTAATCACCAGCCCTCTCACCCGCCTCGCAGCCGGAAGCATCACAGTAGGCCTCCTCATCACATCATTCACACCCCCCACAAAGACCCCCCCAATAACAATGCCAGCCCTTACAAAAACCACCGCCATCATTATCTCTATTCTAGGCATCATCATAGCCCTAGAACTGTCAAAAATAACCCAATCATTTATCAAACCAAAACAGACCCCCCTCCTAAACTTTTCATCCACTTTAGGGTATTTCAACCCCCTAATGCACCGCCTAACCCCAACATACCTCCTGCACAACGGACAAAAAGTCGCCTCACACCTGATCGACCTATACTGATACAAAAAAATCGGCCCCGAAGGCCTAGCCGCCCTACAAGCAGAGACCTCCAAAATCACCACCACCCTACACTCAGGCATAATCAAAACCTACCTAACATCATTTGCCCTCTCCACCCTAATCATGATTATATCAACGCACAGACCACAACCCTAATGACCCCCAACCTCCGTAAACACCACCCCCTATTAAAAATAATCAATAACTCCCTAATCGACCTTCCCACCCCATCAAACATCTCAGCGTGATGAAACTTCGGCTCCCTCCTAGGCATCTGCCTTATTGCCCAAATCATTACAGGCATTCTAATAGCAACGCACTACACAGCCGACACAACCCTAGCCTTCACATCCGTCGCCCACACATGCCGAAACGTCCAATTCGGGTGACTAATCCGCAACCTACATGCAAACGGAGCCTCACTATTCTTCATCTGCATCTACCTACACATCGGACGTGGACTTTACTACGGCTCATACCTTTATAAAGAGACATGAAACACAGGAGTCGTCCTCCTCCTCACACTCATAGCAACTGCCTTCGTGGGATATGTCCTCCCATGAGGCCAAATATCCTTCTGAGGAGCCACAGTCATCACCAACTTATTCTCAGCCATCCCATATGTCGGCCAAACACTCGTAGAATGAGCCTGAGGGGGGTTTTCAGTAGACAACCCCACTCTCACCCGATTCTTCGCCCTCCATTTCCTTCTGCCCTTTATTATTGCAGGCATCACACTCATCCACCTCACCTTCCTACACGAAACAGGCTCAAACAACCCTCTAGGCATCCAATCTAACTGCGATAAAATCCCATTCCACCCATACTTCTCAATCAAAGACATCATGGGATTCATACTAATATTTATCCCACTTACAAGCCTAGCATTATTCTCACCCAACCTACTAGGCGACCCAGAAAACTTTACACCGGCCAACCCACTAGTCACCCCACCACATATCAAACCCGAATGATACTTCCTATTTGCCTACGCCATTCTACGATCCATCCCAAACAAACTAGGGGGCGTCTTGGCCCTTGCCGCTTCAGTCCTCATCCTATTCCTCATGCCTTTCCTACATAAATCAAAACAACGCTCGATGACATTCCGACCCATATCCCAAACCCTGTACTGAGCCCTAGCAGCAAACCTCCTCATCCTCACCTGGGTGGGCAGCCAACCAGTAGAACACCCGTTTATTATTATTGGCCAACTAGCATCACTAACCTACTTCACAATCCTCCTCATTCTCTTACCCCTCTCTGGAGCCCTAGAAAACAAAATTCTCAACCTCTAACCACTCTAATAGTTTATCAAAAACATTGGTCTTGTAAACCAAAGACTGAAGGTATTCTCCCTTCTTAGAGTGATTCAACTCGAACTAATTCTACACCTTCCCCCCCCTCCCCCCCATAAAACATTTATGGCTCGGTTTATGTATTACTTCGCATACTATGCTAGTCCCCATCATACATTACATTAATGTAGGAAACTGTCATTTCAAGTGTATGTGATATCCACACGATTTTTCATGTCTTCTCCCAAAACAACTCAACTCGGCCAACACAACTTCTTAATACATGTCTCCCACAAGGAACAGCGAAGCTGTCATGGAGTAGGAATAATCCCTACAACTGGGCTAAAACCTAAAACTGATCAACTTTACATAGAATTCTCCCTAGTATACGGAAGTGCTCCATCACCTAATATTAATGTCCTACCTCATTGATCCAATTAACCTCTTGTCGCTGCTACCCAAAAGCTTCGGACCCGGTTATTTCTTAATTCAACACCTCACGAGAAATCAGCAACCCGGTGTTAGTAATGTTTATCACGACCAGCTTCAGGACCATTCTTCCCCCCTAAACCCTCGCCCAACTTGCTCTTTTGCGCCTCTGGTTCCTCGGTCAGGGCCATAACTTGGTTAGCTCTCTTATATTGCCCTTCACAGAAACTATTGGTTATTATGCGCGCGGTTCACCTAAATGCGTAATCACGACATTTTCCCTTTTCTTTGCTTTTGGTTTTTTTCTCTGGGTCTCTTCAATAAACCCCTCGATGCCCCGCCAGGGAGCTCCTCGACGCTTGACATGTCCATCTTATGGTTGTCGAACGGTTTTCTCACTTTCGCGGACGAATTAATGATATGGGGTCAAGAGTAAGTCCGTCTCATAATGTAGCCCTGATGCACTTTTTCTGGCATTTGGCTTGGTATTTCCACTGTGGAGTTTAAGCATGCACTATTTTAGTTCATGTTATATAGACATATTTTTACCTCGTCAATTTCACTAAATTTTGACAAATTTTTGTCAATTTTACCACCAATCTACAGACTTTCCATTAAAAACAACAAATTTTCGTTCATCAAAAAAAATTTTTTTTGTCAAAAAATTTTTTGTCAAACAAACATTTTATCACCCCATGAATTCCCACCAAAAATTTTCAACTTTCATTTTTTATTTTTTGTTTGTTCAACCAATTTTTAAGTTCTCTCAACCCATGAATTTCATCAATCACAAACTAACCATCAAAAAATTCATGTCTATTTTTTATGTTGACCAATCAATTTACCACCAACCACCCCTACTCTGCCCACACTCAAAACACACTTACACAGTCACCAAACCAAATCACAACCAACCGCCATTCAAAAAGAAAGGAATCACACCTTTATCACCAACTCCCAAAGCTGGTATTTTAACTAAACTACTTTCTGACCGTCCCAAACCTAACCGCCCGAATAGCCCCCCGAGAAAGACCCCGTACAAGCTCCAGGACAACAAACAAAGCCAACAGTAAACCCCACCCTCCAACCAAAAACTGCCCCACCCCCCAAGAATAAAGTAAAGCCACACCTCCAAAATCCAATCGCATAACAATCACACCCCCACTATCTACTGTCCAAACCTCCAGCCACTGCACATCATACAACCCAAATACAAAAGCCCCCACACCAGCTACCAAAACCAGCCCCCCACCATACCCAATAACCTGTCAATCCCCCCAACCTTCAGGAAATGGGTCCGCTGCTAAAGACACCGAATACACAAAAACCACCAACATCCCCCCTAAATAAACCAAAAAAAGTACTAAAGACATAAAAGACACCCCTAAGCTCACTAACCACCCACACCCAACCACCGAACCTACCACCAAACCAACAACACCATAATACGGAGAAGGATTAGACGCAACCGCTAAGCCCCCTAAGACAAAACACACCCCTAAAAAGAACATAACATATGTCATAGAATTCTCACTTGGTTCACTACCCAAGACCTATGATCTGAAAAACCATCGTTGTACTTTCAACTATGAGAACCTTCTCCACAGCCCTATGTGCCCCAAACTAAACCTCCCCAACTCACAACAACCCGCCTAACAAGCCAACTCAAAACATATTCCACCCACCCCAAGCACTCCTTATTATTATTATCTTAACAACCACCACAACAATAGGCCAATTAACCAGTCAACTAAGAACAAACCA